CATGCTTAAGAAAATGCTCGCAGGTATAGCTGAGCGGTAGAGTATAACCTTGCCAAGGTTAATGTCGCGCGTTCGAGTCGCGTTACCCGCTTGCTTCTAGCGAACAAAAGGAAAGGTGGCAGAGTGGTCGATTGCAACGGTTTTGAAAACCGTCGTAGCGAGAGCTACCGAGGGTTCGAATCCCTCCCTTTCCGAAAGCTCTTCTGGTGGAATTGGTAGACACCCTGGTTTTAGGAACCAGTGCTTTTAGCGTGAGGGTTCGAGTCCCTCGGAGAGCAATTTTTGTAAGACCCTGATAAATAGCTTGACAGGAAAATAAAGAAATAAAGCATTGGTAAGAAAAAAACACCTATCAATAAAGTTTATTAACATTTTAAACAAAGCATGAAGAAACTATCGCTTTTGGGGTGATAGTAAGATACTTACCTAACGACCAAATAATTACGATGTTTCCAAAGACATATAGCTTTTTTTTCATTTGTTTTTCTTCTGGAGTTAAAAAACAGATAATCTTAAAACGATATTAATAGTTGTTTTAAAAATAACTCTAGTCAGGATCACCATATGCAAAGACAGACAATAAATTATGATTATAATTTTTCCAAATGTCATGGAGCAGTACATATTAATATCGTTTTAAATCTTTTTCAAAAACGACTAAAAGATTAAACGGTTTAATTTTCATTTCTTCACACAATTCTGTTTGGATATTTTGAATTATTTTAGTTTTTTTTTGCAATATTACAATGATTTCAAATGCGATAAGAACCCCCCAAAAGAAGAATAAGTGTTTTGAAAATTCGATTCTTTCCAATAGAAATAATGTTTTTAGAATAATGGCTAATTTTTAGACGACAAAGGACTATTTTTTTTATAGAATTTTGGAATATAGCCAAGTTAAACCTCTGGATACTTCTTATATGTAAAAAGAATCAGCCTGTTGTAAATCTTATTCTAAAATGACTAAACTATTCGCTCAACTAAAATGATTTCCACTACTTTAGATACGTAAATAAAATACCAAACGACTTTTTATTATAATAAATAAAATTTCTTTGCTAACTAAAAAAATATATAACCTCAAACCTAGCAAATTATACGACTATAGCTTATGTAGATTTAAAAATGAATATTATCACGGAAAGAGGGGGATTTGAACCCCCGGTACATAAAAATGTACGTCGCATTAGCAATGCGATACCATCGGCCACTCGGTCACCTTTCCAAATCGGGGAACTTTCTATATTTTTTCGATAAAAGCTGGGGCAGAAGGATTCGAACCTCCGAATGGCGGGATCAAAACCCGCTGCCTTACCACTTGGCGATGCCCCACTAATATTACAGCTTTTATTTTTCAATAAAGTTATAATATTGGTCATAGAATTTATTTGTCAATATTTTTGGACTTTTAACTTGTCATCATTATAATTTAATAGTATTATAAAATAAAGAAAACAAAAGGGATTGTAGTTCAATTGGTTAGAGCACCGCCCTGTCACGGCGGAAGTTGCGGGTTCGAGTCCCGTCAGTCCCGACCTTTTTTACGCCTGTTTAGCTCAGTTGGTTAGAGCATCTGTCTCATACGCGGATTGCCGCTAGTTCGAATCTAGCAACAGGCATTTGCTTTTAAGATTAACAATTTTAACAAATCAAAGAGTATTTAAAGAAAAATCTATAATTAATTGTTTAAAAATTAGAGTTATTTACCTATAAAATAATCGCTGATTTAACATCAAACGTTTTCGATCTTACTTTGAATGTACCCACCAAAGCCTTGAACTATTTTCGCAATCAATAAGATATTTTTTTTCTACACTCTTTGGCTCTACGTTCGGTTCTTCTATATTTAATATCACTGCTTTGCAACAACATTTCAAAAATTGATATAAAACCTGTTCTATGCTTTTTAAACTTTTTGTACAGACTCATTTTATAAAAATGTGAAAAACTAAAAAGTTGATAATATTATTAATTTATATTTTTTTTATTCTCGAAAAATAATTTATTTTCAAAAGATGGGTGTTAGTATGCTGTACCTTAACATAGCGAGTTTGAGTTTACTAATAATCTAATGACATTTTTTATTTTTTATAATCTAAAACCAAAAACTTTTTTATAAACATAGCATAAACTTTAAAAAAAAATACAAGCTTATTTCAATAAGCTTGTATTTTTTTTTAAAGTTTAATAAATTCTTTTATAGCAAGAGCTTTTAACTTTCATTTCGTCGTAATGGTCTTGTAATTAATTCTAATAAATCTCTAGCATTTGAAAATCCATGAATTTGAGCAAATGTAAATTCCACCGACCATTTTGTACTAATACCTCTTGCTTCTAATGGGTTTGCATGGGCCATCCCAGTGATAACTAAATCAGGTTGAAGCTCGCGAATTCTGTGAATTTGATAATAATTATCAGGTTTTTCAACAATTCGAGGCATAAAAAGATCAAATTTTTGACAAATTTGTTCGAGCAATTCAAGTTCAGGTTTTTGAAAACGTTGATCCATGTAGGGTATACCAATTTCATAAACAATCATGCCACATCGAAGAAGAAACCGAGCTAAAGAAATTTCAAGTAAATTATCGCCCATAAAAAAAATAGATTTCGCTCGAATTAATTGTAAATAATCTTCGAGTTGAAGCCAAATTTGATTTTCTCGTTCTTCAAGTCCGTTGGGAATAATTCCAAGAAGTAAACAAATTTTCTCAATCCATGCACGTGTTCCATCTGGACCAATAGGAAACGGGGCATAAATTAATTCACATTTTCGTCTTCTTAACAAAGTGGTTGCAGTTCGACTTAAAAAAGGATTCACGCCACAAACATAGGTTTTGTCATTTAAAACAGGAAGATCAGAGTATCGTTGAGACGGTAACCACCCTGAAACGGAAACGCCTTGTTTTTTTAATTCCAAATTCAATTGATTGACAACAGTATTTGAAAGAGAACCAAATAATACTAAAGATGGGTGCGATTTAAGAGATTCCATTTCAGACACAAGCTCTGGGTACTGTTTTGGACAACGATCTACTAAAGATGCAAGAACAGTATCTTCTCCTTGAGTAAAAGCATACTCTAATCCATTAGCTCTTGCAACAAGAATGGGAATACCAATTTGAGATTCTAATTGTTGAGCAATCCCTTCTAAATCTGTTTTAATAATTTCAACAGTACAAGTTCCTATCCAGACAATAACGCTTGGATTTCGATCAGATTTAATTTGTAAACAAAGTCGTTTTAATTCGTTAAAAGCATCTAATTGTGCTGAAATATCTGCTTCTTCTAATTCAGCCATTGCATATCTTGGCTCTGCAAAAATCATAACTCCGAGAGCATTTTGTAAAAAATAGCCACACGTTTTTGTTCCAATAACCAAGAAAAAACTATCTTCAATTTTTTGATAAAGCCAAGAAACACAACTTATTGGACAAAACGTATGATAATTTCCTGTTTCACATTCAAAAACTAATTTTTCCATAAACTTTCCCCACTTAAACGAATAAAAAATCTTGTTCGGCTGTCTTTTTTAGATAAAAATCAGAAAGTAAATCAAATAAATCACGATCAGGTAATTCTTTAGCAACAACGCCTTCGGGAGAAGCTAATAATTGATCTGCAATATTTAAATAATAATCACATACTTCATTTAAAATCGAATCTGCTTCAGCCATCTCAAAAAGTGTTTTTGCTTTTACTCTAGAAATTCGAATGTCTTCAATTAAGGGTAAAACTTCTAAAACTGGCATTGGACAAGCTTGAACATATTTATCAATAAGATCTCGTTCAACTGTTCGATTAGCAATTAAACCCACTAATCTCAAAGGATGACTTCTTGCTTTTTCACGAACAGATGCTACAATTCTATTTGCCGCAAATAAAGCATCAAAACCATTATCTGTTACAATAATACAATAATCCGAATAATTTAAAGGAGCTGCAAATCCACCACAAACAACATCACCCAAAACATCAAATAAAATAATATCATACTCATAAAAAGCATTTAGCTCTTTTAATAATTTAACTGTCTCGCCAACAACGTAACCACCACAGCCAGCTCCTGCGGGCGGACCCCCTGCTTCAACACAATCAACATCTCCATACCCCTGATAAATAACATCTTCAGGCCAAACATCTTCATAATGATAATCTTTAGATTGTAAAGTATCAATAATTGTTGGAATTAAAAAGCCCGTTAAAGTAAACGTACTATCATGCTTTGGATCACAACCAATTTGTAAGACCTTTTTGCCGCGTCTTGCTAACGCAATAGAAATATTACAACTTGTTGTTGACTTCCCAATCCCACCTTTTCCATAAACAGCTAATTTCATAATGATTTGTCCAATTTTTAGTGAATTCGTGCTGTGAAGAAATAAATTCAATATTCAAACCTTCGAATTATTTGAACTTCGCACTAACCATAATATTAAACATCATTTTAAAAAAAACACAAAAGTAGGGTTAAGGTTTTGATTTCTTTTTTATTATTTTTAAAGATAAACTAGTGAAAGCACTTTGTGCTGCTTGCATTTTTTTTTGATTTGGACAAAACTATGGAACACATTCAAAACTCGTTAGTCAATTTGTCATTTTTGACATTATTTGGAACAATGTTAATTTATTGGGTTCAGCTTGCATTTGGGCTTTCATTTTCTTCTTTATTAGGTAATTTAGGATTCTTATTAGCAAATTTGCAACTCTTTGGATTTTTTATATGTCGATGGATTGACTCAAACCACTTCCCTTTAAGCAATCTTTACGAATCGTTATTGTTTTTATCGTGGAGTTTAACTGTTGCTCATTTTTTCATTCAACTCAAGTTTGGATCCCAACTATTTATTGGTGCCATGACAGCCCCTAGCGCGTTTTTTATTAATGCTTTTGCAAGCTTAAGCTTACCTGATAATTTGAAATTGGCAAGTCCACTTGTGCCTGCTTTACAATCTAACTGGTTAATGATGCATGTTACTTTAATGATTTTGAGTTATAGTATGCTTTTATTAGGGTCAGTCTTTGCTATTGTCTTTTTAGTATTAAATGAAACGCCAAAGATCCCAGTTGGAACTTTCATAACAGCTAACGAAACGAGTTTTTTAATGTTTTTAGATAATTTAAGCTATCGAACACTGGGATTTGGTTTTCCTTTATTAACTATTGGGATTCTTTCAGGAGCAGTTTGGGCAAATGAAGCTTGGGGGTCTTATTGGAGTTGGGACCCAAAAGAAACTTGGGCTTTAGTTACTTGGTTAGTTTTTGCGATTTATTTTCATTCTCGTCAGCAATCTGCTAATAGTCTGGGTTCTTCTAGTGAAACAATGCGGGCACGGGGACCGGCTATTGTAGCATCTTTTGGTTTTGTTTTTTTATGGATTTGTTACTTAGGTGTTAATCTTCTTGGAAAAGGCTTACATAGTTATGGATGGTTTTAAAAACAGCGTTTTAACGCTGTTTTTAAAATAAGAGAGCTTGGTCTAATTTGAAAGTTGATTGCCTGGCCAAATAACACCTCCATAATTTGGAATTAGTGAGTTCGAATAATCTTTTTCTAAATACTTTAAATGAGCTGGTAAATTTTGACCTAACGTCAGATATTCTAGTGGAGCATTTCTTTTTAAAGATTTAAGATTTGATGCAAGAGGATCACTAGAAGAATCCATACTAACGTTTTCGCTAGGATCGATTGAAATGGATAAAAATAAAACGTCTTTCATATCTGGGTTTAAAGTGGAATGGAATAAAGTCACAAATGAACAATCACCCTTTTCTTCCAGTTCTGAGAGAACCTTTTTTGAAAGAGGCCAACCTTGCCAGTCAGGGCTTGGTCCGCGAGACATTTTTGAATCTGTACCAAAACGTGTTGTAATCACTTGTCCTGAGTTTTGATCATATCCAAAATAAAAAGGAAGGGATTCAGAAGGTTCTAAGAAAGGCTCCAAAACCAATGGAACATTTAATTCTTCATGTTCTGTCAAATCATTTGTGAAAAACAAGGGTTGATCGTATTTTAAAACCGACTCTTCTTGTTCTCCTTGGCTAAATAATTCTCTTTCTAGCGCATCCTGATTCAAACTTAAATCAAAATATTGACTAACAACTCTTAAGTTGCCTTTAAATTGATGATGATATGCCCGATCCACATAACTTTTTGATCCCTGAAAAAATTCTTGAAAATCATCTTGATATGGAACTTTTTGATAGGCTCGAATGCTATCGTAATAATCACTTAAGAACTTACGTTTTGAAAAAAGCTCAGACTCTTCTTTCCCACTTAAAAACGCATCAGGAGATCTCGTTAAATAAGAGTCAATTTCGGAATGGAGAAGCGTTTTATAGACTGGATTTGAGTAAAATTTTTTTTTAATTGATTTTTCTAACGACGGTACTAGAGTATCGTTAAATAACGGAAATGTGTTAAATGAACTGCCTAATACAAAACCCTCACTTTGGTTTTCTTCATAATTCGTCTCAAACCGGGTTTTCAATTTTTGTCGATCGTTACCATATGATTTTTTTGAAGAATCTGACAATTTTGATTGCCCAACGCGAACAATAGGCTGCAGATTCCCAGACGAATCTTCTTGATTTTTATCTAGGTTCCCTTGAAAAAAATCAAGAATAGTTGTTTTTGTTGTTTGGGCAGCAGTATATAAATTTGGTTTTTTATCACGACGACTACTCCAAGCATATTCTCCTTGATAATTTAATTCTTCAAAATTCTTTTTGAAAAAACCTTGTTGGCCCCCATAGTCCCCACGATCAAAGTAAGAAATATCTGTATCAAGTGTCAATGGAAAAAAACCATCGAGACTCGTTAATAAACGATTTGGGTCTTCAAGTTCATTTTGTGCAAAAATAGACTTTGAAAATGATTTGTCTTGGGAAATAAAACCTAACGGTGCTGCTAACAGATAATCAAATGAATAATACGGAAGCGATGTAAGACTTAGCCCTAAAGTCACACTTAAAAAAACAAAATTCATTTTTTTAAGCCAGAGAGAATATGGAAGTTTTGAAATTGAAAAAAAAGCTTTCTTTAGATTTAAACTTAGAAATACAAACACAAAACTAAAGAAAATATGACCTAAAATAAGACCCAACAAATAATTAAAGTTTGAAAAACCTTCGAACACCGTTGGCTCACTCCCTAAACTTACATTTTTTAGGTACTGCAAAAAACAACTTTGTTCTGTCCAACTTAGAAAAAAACTTAACAAAAAAATATTTGTTAAGACGCTTTTCTCAGAAACATTAATTGGACGGATTCTTTTCTCATTTGACATTTCATAAATTACAACAAATAGAAGAACGAAACTAATCAAATAATTTATCGGGTCCAATGAAAACCAAGGGATCACAAATAACCGGAAGCCAAATAACGTACAACCTAAAAACAAACATTGACCCATTAGACCACCAAGTGTACTCGTTACACCCGCTGCTAAACCTTGAACAAATAAACGACGCAATGATAAAAAATGACTTGTAGAAAGAGGAAGACAACAAAAAAAGCTATTTAAAAATCCAACACTAAAAACAGACCAAAACGATTCTGATTTCATCGTTTCAGACATAAAATTAATATCTCCAGGAAAAAACTTTCCCGATAAAATAGAATCTTGCAAAAATGGAAGGGTTACAGGAAGATAAATAATATCGCCAATCCAGCCAAAAGTTAAAACATAATGAACAAATGAAACAAATGCCTCTGAAAAAAAGGTCACTGTTTTCACACAAATTTCCAAATTTGAGGAAGAATTACTAGAGAACACGTCTAGATAATCACGAATAACAGCAATAAATGACATAAATTAGCCTTACATTAAATAAAAAATAAAAACAGATGCAAAAAATAAAAAAAACAATTATCATTTTCATTTAATAAGGGCTTGTAGCTCAGTGGACTAGAGCACATGGCTACGAACCATGGTGTCGGGGGTTCGAATCCCTCCTTGCCCGAACAAATTATTTTTCTGCACTAGGAACAATCTCTTTTGCTAGTTCAGGTTTTTTAAAACCTACAACTGCTGCTGACTTAGATACATCAAATAACTTGTTTGATAACAATGATTTTGCTAATGAAATTGCTTTTAATGCCGATTTAGTTGTTTTTTCTGTCCAAACAAATTGGCGGGTATTTTTTTGAGATTTTGAGGTGCGTTTTTTTGGAACAGCCATAATAACAGATCCTTTTCATTAAATTAACCTTTTAGATCAGACTCGAGAGATAAATAAGTCGTCAACATACGGGCTTTTATATAATATAAGAAAAATAACATTCACGTACAATACAAGATAGATTTACGCCCTCCCTTAACAACGATCATCATAAAATTTTTAGCTTCCAACTTTAAATGCTTCAATAAAAAAACCAAGAAAGATGCCAATTTTCCAAGAGTTTAAAAGTTTCCAAAATTTTAGTAACTTTGTTTGAGTTTTATAAACAAGTTTCCCGAGAAATTCTAGAAAACCTAAAAGACTTAAAATAATAATGCCATCCCATAATCCAAATGTTCTAATTGTTGATAAAAGAGTTCCAAAAAGATTTCCTGTAAGAAACCCAAGAAATAAATAAAAAAAACTTTCTGCAAAAAAATTTAAGAATAATTCAGTTTGATTTTTTATAATTAAAAAAATTTGACGCAGAAGTCGAAATATTCTAGTTTGCATAGTTCCTCCTAAAATTAGAAATTCGATTAAAAAAACTTAAAAAATCCCAATGCCTTACTCTCATTGGAGTAAGAAAATTATTATATCATAGAGGTCTTGTCCAAACTCGGCGTTTGAATTGAACTTTGTCAAAGACAAGTTTGTATAGTTCAACAAGCTAAAATTTAGTCTTTGAGAGGCTAGATTTTAACACCTAGGTAAGAATAAGAGTTGCCTGTTTTCATTGTTTCTTAACAAAAAGCGCTAAGAAAAATTCAATAAAAATTTTTCCAACGAGACCTTAAAAAAATTAAATGTGTTTACACCATCAAGCTTCATTCGATAAAACACGGAAAAAAAATGAAAAGTCTATAGCGATCTCCCCAAGTAGGATTTGAACCTACGACCAATCGGTTAACAGCCGATTGCTCTACCACTGAGCTATTGAGGATAAAATTGTCCTAGAAATATTATACTAGGACAACGAGAGGTTTAGTAAGCTAATCCCATACTGCGAGTTGTTTCAGCACCTAAATAAACTCGAACTGATAAGAAATCAGTTGGACATGCAGATTCACATCTTTTACATCCAACACAATCTTCCGTGCGTGGAGCTGATGCAATTTGATTTGCTTTACAACCATCCCACGGAACCATTTCTAAAACATCTGTTGGGCATGCACGAACACATTGTGTACAACCAATACATGTATCATAAATTTTCACAGCATGTGACATAATTATCTCCTATTTCTTAGACAAAGATTGAGAACTAAATACTATTCATTTTAACATAAATAATTCAAAAACTGAAGATTTTGGTTCTCTTTGGATTCGAAAAAAATGGATGACTTGCATGATTCCATTTTTGCTGCCCACATTAGAAATGATATTTGAGCTTTTTTTCTTTTATGATATAATAAAATTAAGAAGATTCAAATTTTAGCTTAAATGATTTTGCAGTTTTTGTGAAAATTTTTGTTATTATTTTTGTTCTTCAGAAGTCATTTATCTTTATTGGAGGAACCCGATGTTATCTTTACTTGGAAAATTACCTGAAGCTTACGCAATTTTTGATCCAATTGTAGATGTGTTACCAATTATTCCAGTGTTTTTCTTACTGTTAGCATTTGTGTGGCAAGCCTCGGTAAGTTTTCGTTAAAAAAGCACTTTGGGCTTTTTTTTAATCAATATTTGTTGTGAAATCTGTTGACTATAAAATTTTGGAGATTTTCAATGAACTTAGAAGTCTTTTTTCAACTTGGCGCATTATTCCTTATTGTGGCTTCAGGACCACTTGTAATTATTTTATTATCATCAACAACTGGTAACAGACTATAATATTTTAGTTTGACACTAGTAAGAGACTAATAAAATTGCGAATTATATGCATGAAAAGAAGCTTTCGCCTTTTAAAATAAGAAAATTTTTTGATAATAAAATATATCTAAGGAAAATAAATATCTGGTTTTTTTTTTGGACAGATAGTCTGTTACCACTTTTATTTCGCTTTATACTAATCTGGATCTTAGGGGGTTGCTTTATAAAAAACCCAGACATGATTCTGATAAAAACCCATATGAGCACTTGTGTTCAGACCCGGGTGTAATCAAACCGGTGATAAACTTTCGTTTAAAAAAAAACAAAAGAACGTTTATTTTTTGATTTTAACTATATCTAAGGAGAACAAATGTCCATTTCAGATAGTCAAATTTTTATTGCGCTTTTTTTCGCTTTATCAACAGGAATTCTGGCTCTTCGCTTAGGGGTTGCTTTATACGATTAAATGAGAAATTTCATTGAAGGAAACAATTGACGATGGGCCATTTGTCCAATTTTTTAAACAAACTCGTCAATTGTTTCCTTATTTTTTTAAGGAGAATTATTAAAAACTAGCCTCAAATAAATATTAAATTATGAAATTAGCTTATTGGATGTATGCTGGCCCAGCTCATATAGGAACTCTTCGAGTAGCAAGTTCTTTTAAAAACGTGTATGCTATTATGCATGCGCCAATTGGTGATGATTACTTTAACGTAATGCGTTCAATGCTTGAACGCGAACGAGATTTTACACCGGTTACTGCAAGTATTGTCGATCGAAGAGTTTTAACATTAGGATCTCAAGATAAAGTTGTCAAAAATATTACTCACAAAGATCAAGCCGAAAAACCGAATCTGATTATATTAACCCCAACATGTACATCTAGTATTTTGCAAGAAGATCTTGAAAATTTTGTTGATGAGGCTTTACAGGAGTCCCAATCAGATGTTATTCTAGCAGATGTGAATCATTATCGTGTTAATGAGTTTCAAGCCGCCGACCGAACATTAGAACAAGTCGTTAGATTTTATATTGAAAAAGCAAAAAAAGATCAAACACTTGATTTAGAGAAAACAAAAAAACCATCTGCAAATATTTTAGGAATTTTAACCTTAGGTTTTCATCATCACCACGATTATAGAGAAATTAAGCGACTATTTTATGAATTAGGGATTGAAATTAATCAGGTGTTGCCAGAAAATGGGTCGATTGAAAATATTAAAAAACTAACAAAAGCATGGTTCAATTTTGTTCCTTATAGAGAAATTGGGTTAATGACGGCTATATTTTTAGAAAATGAGTATCAAATGCCCTATATTTCGAAAACACCCATGGGAATTCTTGAAACTGCTCAGTGTATTAAAGAAATTGAAAAAGTTATTAAAAACATTGATCAGCAAATTGATTTTAATTTTGATCAATTTATTAATAATCAATCAAAATATATTTCTCAAGCAGCGTGGTTTTCAAGATCCATTGATTGTCAAAATTTAACTGGAAAAAAAGCTATTGTTTTTGGTGATGCAACCCATGCAGCATGTATGACAAAAATCTTAGCCCGCGAAATGGGTTTAAGAGTCGCATGTGCAGGAACATATTGTAAACATGATGCTGATTGGTTTAGAGATGAAGTTGAGGGGTTCTGTGATGAGATTTTAATTACTGATGATCATACTCAAGTTGGCGATATGATAGCCAGAATTGAACCTTCAGCGATTTTCGGAACACAAATGGAAAGACATATTGGAAAACGTTTAGATATCCCATGTGGCGTTATTTCAGCTCCTGTTCATATTCAAAATTTTTGTTTGAGTTATCGGCCGTTTTTAGGTTATGAAGGGACAAATCAAATTGCTGATCTTGTCTATAATTCATTTACACTAGGAATGGAAGATCATTTATTAGAAATTTTTGGTGGGCATGATACAAAAGAAGTCATTACAAATTCCTTATCATCTGATTCAGATTTGACCTGGGAAAAAGATGGATTGGCTGAATTAGCTAAAATTCCAGGCTTTGTAAGGGGGAAAATAAAACGAAATACAGAAAAATATGCTCGGGATAAACGAATTTCAAAAATAACAACCGAAGTAATGTATGCTGCAAAAGAATCCATAGGCGCTTAAAAAAAGCAACTGCTAAGAAAAAGTGGCGCATCGTTTTTGTCCAAACCACTTTCTAACCTCTTAAGAAAGTCTCTTATATTAGTTAAGATACTATTCAAAGAAAACATTGAGTATTTGAATAGTATTTTTTTATGATCAAAAGATAATTGATAACTTGGTAAAATTGATTGTTTATAATAACAAAAATAAAAAAAATGAATAAATTAGAAAAAGAAAAATTAAAAAGAGGAGTAAAATGAGAAGCGAATTTAATTGTGTCCATAAGTCTGGGAGAGATTTAGACGTTTCAGTTTTTTTTAATGATGAGTACGATTTAGAAAATCATAACAACCATCAAAATCAAAAAATAATTTTTAGAAAGATTCGTCGAAAAACTGGAAAAATATTTTTTAAAGAGATTCGTTTTAAAAATCAAAAAAAAGGTAAAAATTCAAAAAAAGACACAGCTGCATATACAGTTGCATATCTTGTTATATTTGCAGGTTTCTCTGCTATTGCTATTGCTATTGCGCGCTGCTGTTGGGGTTATAATTATAGAGGTTATAGGGTGCTGCCGGAGCCATTACCCGAAGCATGTGTCATGTCAATCTCAAGAGACCAAGAAATCGAGATGGCGTTATGGCACCAAGACACGCCTCTTCTCGAATACATGTCTCTTCGTGAACCCATTTCTCGTTGTGGTTCTCTAGACCACGAAATCAAGATGGCGATATGGCAAGACCCAGACATGTCTATTCGTGAATACATTTATCGTCGTGGGGGTAAAATTTCTCTTCGTGGTGGCGGGGGTCCAGGTGATGTTTATGACTCTATAACAGGTTCAAGTTCAACAAAAAGAAGAAAATTGTCTGCTGAAGCCAACATTGCTTTTGTAACGCCTGAAAAGCAAAAAAGTCCCTCAAAAGAGGAGTTCGAGGCTATTTTATCACACACCCCACCTGTTGTAGGTGAACATAACACTAGTCAAAAAAGTCCCACAAAAGAGGACTTAGAAGCTCTTTTATTAAACACCCCTCCTGTTTTAGCAAACAGCCCCACTGAAACTCCAAACCCTTCTCAACATTTGAGAAGTGGCATGACGCCGAAACGGTTGTCGTTCCCTATGAGCAATGTTATCCCAAGTGTTCAAACGACAAACGCTCACGGACCGAAAACTGAACCTAAACCGTCGAAAAAAAAGTCGAAACCTGTTTTTGATCATCAAAATGGTACAACAAATGCGTTTCCAGTTCAAACTGAGGTGAGGAAAATTCCGCACATCTTAACACCAAATGAACTCGCGGCGCGTCTTCGAAACGTTCCTCCAAAATGGCGATCTCTTCTACGTGTTGACCATACTTGGTTGTATAAGGAAACGTATCGTCTCACAATAAAAGCTAACACCTATCAATTTCCTTGGCAAGTTACTAACAAAATGTTAGACCATCCTGAGTTTTATAATTATTATAAAAACAAAGGATCAGCTTCTAACCCTGACAATCTACCTTCGGCTATAACTCGAATTGTTACAAACCCTCTGGCGAAAGAAGCTTTTCAGTGGACTTTAGAAACAAAAACATTACCTCAAAAAGTACAAAATGAGTTAGCGTCGTTCTTTTAAACTTGATTGTATATTTAGGCGACATATTTATGTCGCCTAAATACGTTAAAATAAAGTATCATTTAAGCAATATGTTTTATGTTTATTCCTCCTGTACTTATTTTGGGTTTTCAATAATTTCTCGCTGCATATCAATCATTTATCGTCTAAAATCAACGTCTGCATACTGCATTCTTCCAGATGCATTCATTCATTTCAGCGGTTCTTTCAGAACGCCAGGGATACGTTTTTAGACAAAAAACCAAAGAAAAAAGAGATTTGAGATCATTAAAAAAGAAAAAACATTATGAAAATACATCCTCAAAATTTCCAGTTATTGGAATTAATGGGTTTTAAATTCGTCGCATGTTCAGGTAAATACATGCGCCCAGCTCTTGTAGAGCTTCATGAAATCAAACTTTATGAAGGGCTGGTGGATCATCTAAGAAGTTGTCAGAGGGGTTCCATAAAATTGATCATTCTTCAAGGGTTTTGTGTTTATCACCTGTACCGCCATAAAGATACAAGGTTAACAAGCGACCCAGTAGAAACCTTGTATAACTATTGTTTATCGCGTGGTTTTTTGGTCAATCGAACACCCAATGGTATTGATCTGTTTATGAGGACAGATGATTTTAATAAGAAAAAAACAAAGTTTCAAAGATTTGTAGCTTAGGTTTCAAATGTAAGATATTGCCAACCGATAAAAATGTCACTTTATCTGATCTTGCTGGAATGACGTTTCCGGTTTTGGGTAAAGATATTATGCTAGATTTCTACCCTACGATTAAGAAAGAAATGGTTAGCGTCACAAATCGGACCGATCAGTCTGACGAAACATTATACAACAGCAGTCACAAACAAGGCTATTACTTTGCGAACCTCCTAGGGTTTAACACCCTCATTATGATCTTTATGAGATTTTTAGTATGTTGTGGTTTGACCCTCCGATACCTGCTAACGTCATACAAAAGTTACAATGTAGTGTGATGCTTTCAAAAGGGCAGAAAACGGCAGAGTTTACTTATGAAGGTATAATTGAGCCTTTATGTGAAGTCTTCGCCTTCGAACAAATACACAATTATCGATATAAGAAGCTTGAGGATCAATGGATGAAACGCTCAAACATGGATTCACCCTTGAACCTATATCTTATTCACAGATGTGGGACGAAGTATCGCTGTGGTTCGATTCTCGCTCGAACAGTTTGACAGATTTCTACAGAGCAGGAATCATGCGTGAACTACAATGGAATTTGCGCATCTATTATGATTTATGTGGCACATTAACCTTTTTTCAAGACGGAGTCTTTGCCCCAAGTCGAGGTATGGGTGGGTGTTTGATTCCTTATGCTTCGATGAATTAGCGTGAGTTTGCCTTTTTATATACGGAGGTTTTACCCTCTATTCGTTATCCTTGTGAATCAGAAACTCGTGAGTCGTAAACTCACGAGTCATTTGAGGATCACTTTAATTGTAAATTAGACAAGTGACAAAAACGAAAAAAGATCTATAATGTATCTAATAAGCTTAAAAACGCAAAATATCGATAAGAAAATTTGTTATATTTATTTTAATTGATTTATGTCGCCTAAATCAATTAAAATGATATTTAAGTAACACGAGCTAATGTTTTTTTTAGTTCAGCCGATAAACCTTCATTAAGTAAGCGCCAACCCTCAATAGCTACATTATAATAAATGTTGCCTAAATCAAAAGTCCTTCAGCCAGGATAGGCATGTATAACAATTACAGAACATAAACAATTGAAACATTGACGGGTTTATAAACCCGTCAATGTTTCAAATAAAGATATTTCAAGTTCATTTTCTTCTAACAGAAATTGAATTGCTTCTATTAAATATTCGATGTACTTTTTTTCAACTAAATAAGCGTGTTGAAGAATTTTTAATTCTTCTGTCTCATAAAAAGGCATACCTATATGTAGTAAGATTATAAGCGACAACATACAAGCAAAATCTTTCATTTTTTGATTTTGAATATTTTTCAATGGTCGTAACCAAAACATAAAAATAATAAAAATAAATATAAATAATACAGCATAATTCATTAGAGATCTCCATTTTTTTTTTATAATGGTTTTGGAGTTTTAAATTTTCCAATTATGTAACTATAGAGTTTTTTTTTTCTTTTGTCAACTACTAGGAATAGTCTTTCTTCCGGAGGCACATTTGAAGCATTCTGCAAATATTCAATAACCTTGTTATCCCCATAAAACAGAATTTCACGCCTAAAAACCCATGGATTTAAATAAAGCGTAATTCAAGGGGTGGATATTCATAATCAAAGCGGATTTCAATCATTGCGACAAAAGGGAAACACCATGAAAAAGTGTCTCTTAGGGTCTAAAGAGTTAACTTATGTTAGAGCCTTATTAGTTTTTCTTATACCCTGTTGAAAAACTAATAAGGCTCGACGAGCAAATTTAACTGAAATTAAAAATCCTATCAATTTATCATGCTCGTAAAGACGCACCCGATTTAAACTACTCCTGTTTTTATTTTGGCGCTGACCATGGCCAGGGCTTATGTCTTTGTTCCGATAAAGATGGGACGAACGTGTTTTTAGAAGTTACTTCAGTCGAATCCGGAGTTTGACTTCGACTACCTTCCCCGAAGCTCCAGTTTGTCAATTGCGCCCAATTTGATGTTTCTTCTTTATTTTGGAACCTGAACCATTTTAATTTACGACCAGTTTCTTTACTTTCTTGACCCGTCAACCTAGAAATTGGAGGAGTATTTATTAGCCAGGGGTTCGATTGTGCCTCACTATCCTGGTTCATCGTGGCCCTCATTATACGTTTAAAAGTAGCTGCCTTGTATTTTTCCCTAGCTATAAGCATGCTGCTGGGAAGACCCCATCTAAGTTTATTTTGTTCACGTTCTCTTGTTTCTACATTTGGTCCTCTTTTCACCGAATTTTGATCCCCACCCGTTAATGGGTCAGACTTTTCATTTTCAACCCATCTGTTATTTTTTTTATCGAAAACAACCGCAGGAGATTGATCTAAAAAAGGGTTTTTAAGTTCGCGAGAAACCGAAGGAAGACTAAATACGAACGGCTGACCTGTTTTTGGATCAATAGCGCGCCTTCTATAGAATCCTAGTGGGGGCGAGTTAGAATCTACGCTTGCTGAATCCGTTGGACGCGCTTTCCCAGACCACGAATAAAATGGAGGTTTTTTATTTTCAGGGGTAACAAAACTTTCATCTTGCAAAGAAGAAGTTAAAGTATCTTGAAATGTTTGCTTTAAATCTGGAACCGTGTCAGCTTTAACACGAGTCATAACCTCTCTTTTATAAATGACGTCGCGCCAAGATGAGGCTTTCTTCGGAGTGTTTTTGACAAGTGAAGATTCAGGATCGGCAACTGCCTCGAATGCTGTTTTTAAATCTCGCACTTTATTTATAACAACCTTCTCTCCTCTATTATAATTAGAAGGTCCCGCCTCGAAAAGATCAGACGATGATGTCCCTGCAGCAATCGAGCCAAACGGAAAAACTGAAAATATTAAACCAACTAAAATATTTACAATCAACTGTTTTAACAAATTTAAATAGAATGCATTTATTAACATAAGTTTTATTTGAGCATGAAATTTTCTTTTCACTAAACATTGTTATTTAAAAAACTCATGCTTCCCAGTTTTTTTGATTAATAAAGTGATTTTAACAAATTTTTTTTCCTTTTGTCTCCAATTGGACAAAAACTACATAAAATACTTATTTCTTACCGATAAAATGACGTTCAAAGAACCTTCCCTTGAAATGTATGATAACGTTTTGGTTGGCGACAGATGAACAGAGTTTTGATGCCGAACCTACGACCGCTTCTCGACACGCGCCTACCGTTTTATTTTGTTGCGTTGTTTTTGCTCAACGGTTTTTTTCCACAAATATGAAGCTATCAAAGGGGTCTTACTCGTCAAAATGCAAATGTTTGCAATCTAAAGATAATTTTTATATAATATTTCTAAGAATTTTTTTGATGTTTAGTAATTTAGATTAAGAATTTCTTGAGCGTGTGTTAAGTCATTTAGATTTTGAAATAAAAAATTAAAAAAAAAGTTGTTTTTATTTCAAATTTTTTTTATAGTCAATGATGAGAAATTTATTTAAACCAAAATTTTAAATTTAATTCTTCATTATTTTAAATATGTCCAATCTTTATTTACTTTAACATTAAAGTAAGAAAAATATCAATTTATGGAGAAACTCAATGAAAGCGATGGAACAAAAAATTTACAAAAGAAAAATAAAAAAAAAATTGCCCAAAATTTCGATAATACAATTATTAGAAAAAGGAATGTATAATACCGTATACGCTATTTGTGAATACGATAAATTGTTAGACCCGAACGCGTATCTTGAAAACCCGAAAAACTTATTCAAATTTTTAGGGTTGTCCGTGGGTGTAGGGCTACTAGGTTTAACTCAAGAAGAATTGGATCTACAAGGAAATTTAAATGAGTTGAATCAGGAAATAGAGAAGATGCAACCACTTGATTTCACTAATTCTTATATATTCGGAGATGACGCACTAGTGGGCGTTCACGTTCCAGAGTTGTATCCAAATCCAGTTATTGGTGAAGTTAATTATCCTGTTGAAAACGCTCTTGACGAAGATATCGATTTTTCGCAAAAACCGGTTGATGACGTAACTGAGTTAAGTGGAAACATTGGTTCCGTTGCAGTTGTCGAACATCAAGTTTTGATTGTTATAGAAGAAACTAAAAATCAAGACTTGACTCAACAAAATTTCGGTGTTAAACGTAACGTTCCATCTGAAATACAAAATCCTAGTCTAGGAAAACTTGAAGATTCATATTTAAATTTAAATAAAAAAACCAAATGCTAGACGTTTGGTTTTTTTAAAAACGAATTAGTTTTTAAGCTTGAGTTAACTTATTTTTTTTTAGGCAACGTTTTTTATTGATGTTGCCTAAATTTTTTGATTTAAGCAAAACAATCAATGTTGTTTAAAAATTAACTGATCTTTAAAGGCTATATCATTTGATTTTGACGAATCAGCCGATCCTGGTCGATTTTCATTTAAAGAAAAATTAATTTAAAATATTGAAAATCTAGTGGAAAACCACTAGATTTTTTTTTTATAAAAATCAAATAATGACGAAACACTATTTTTATATTTTTATAGTATTACGAATTGCCTACAATTTAGAAAAATCTTCGCGTATTTTTTCCTGTGAAAAAAACTGGTATATATGTTATAGATGGCATAAGTCTTCCTCCGTTTACTTATAAAGAGGTTTTTGAAGAGCCTCCTAAATAAAAAAATTTCTTTTGTAAGTTTAGCTTTTAATTATATCAATTTTTTAATGATTGTCAATAACGATTATTGCAAGTTTTGAATACTTTTCAAACAAAAATATTTAGATGTCTTTTCTTTTAAGAAGCATTCTTTTCGATATTCTTATCTTTAAAGCTCTTTCTTTTGATGCATCTTTTGAAATTTGGAGAAGTTGTGTTTTCTTTTGAACAACCTGTCAGTCATAAGCAAAAGAAATAGTGCAATTAAGAATATCATCTAATAAAATCTCATAAAAATTGAGAACATTGTCCAATTCACTTCAAACATATCAAAAGAACTTGTCCAATATTTGCAAAGATATGCATTTTTTTATTAATCTTCATTTGACATTCAATAAAAAATGGGACAGCTATGATCTATCCAGCAAACGTTGAGCCATCAAAAAAAGAATGATTTTTTATAATAGTCTTTGTCCAAGGAAATCTTTATATGATAGGAGTATATACGTAGAATTCTATTTATATAGTGAATATGTTGTTTCTTCCAAGAGACTGTGGTGAACGTGTGGTGCCTCGTTCAGATGTTTATTGTGTTTGGTTGAAATCAATCTTTGTCTTTGTGATTTGTGTGAATGAGTCAGCGAAAGCGTCCTGTCCAAACTATTTTTGACTTAAAGATTGTTCTTGTATTCTTCATGTCACCGGTTATGGCTGATTTTTGTATTTGTCTGTGTTTTTGTATTTGTTGAAAAAGAAGCATAAAGCGTGGCCAAGATCGGTCTTGTTACTGTGAATGGATCTGGTTTCTATAAGATGTTTCCCTCTTTCACTTCTTTGTGAATAATGTCAATAGGTGCTTGTGTTAGTCTTTGTATGTTTATGGTTTTGTCCGAAAAACTCTTGGTTGTGTTTAAAATCAAATCGAGCTCCTGACAAAAGGTTGATATGTTGCTACAGGGATCCTTGAAAATCTTTGTTCTTGCGGCGTAAAGTCTGCTGACGTTGGTGCCGTATTATTCTTCACAAACGATTTGCCTGTGCCTATTTGAAATTAAAGGTTCTCCTGACCCTCTTCAGTAGAGTCAATATTATTATTTACATTCGTTAAAAACGAAGAAATTTCTGATTGTTGAATAACGTTTACAATATTCGAATTTTCAAATTCAAAACGAATGTAATCCACATGATCCAGCAGAGTGAGATCATCAACTGGCATAGGTTCAGTTGTCACAAGAGCTTTAATGTCGTTTACAACAAGAGCAATTGGAACGTCATTTCCAGCATTTGATTGAGCCTCCAAAACGGCTGCTTGGGTATGAAAAACGACTTCAGCTAGCGATTTTGGGCTTAAGGATCCTTCACATGTCTACCACCCCAGTACGTTCAAGACCGGGCCCTCCATTTAAGTGCTCGGATTCAATTGACACAATAAAGTTTCTGCCTTCTCGTCTGTTAAACAAATCGTCATTAACTCCTCTCGGGCCATTCTCTTTTGTAATCGGTTGGCCGTTGTATTCAAGTTCATTATAAACCGATACGTCTTCCGTTTTTTGGTAATCATTTTCATTAATCTCCCTAAAATCTTTTATTTTTTTATCAAAACCAGTCATTTTTTAGCTCTTTTTTTATTTATTCCAACACGAACTAACTACTCGTTCGTCACTTTTGTTTAAACAAAACTATCCTTCAGTCAAAACGCTCAACTCTAAATTTCGTTGAAATTTTGAATTTTATCCTCCATTATTTAGTAAATAGTTTGTTATATTATATAACAAACTATATCGACTTGTCAATCATTTTTTTTTAAATGAATAAAAAAAAATGGTTAGTCCCAAGAAAATGTGTTCCGGTTTCTTGGAACACATTTTTTGCTAAGATTAAGAAATCTCCTTTATTCTAAGAGGACTTTTTTTATTTCTGAGTGCTCTTGGTATTTACACGGCGATAATTTTAGAAAACACTCGATTTCCAGCTCATAGTTACACCATCTAAAATAACAGATGAGTTGTAAATTTCTAATAAAATAACTAAAAATACAGCAAATAGCGCCATAAATAAAGCCATAACTGGTGTTGTTCCCCAACCTGGAGCAACTTTACCATATTCTGAATTTAAAGGTCGTAATAAAGTTCCTAAAGATGTTGCCATTGCTGTATTTTTAGGTGCATTTTGCGCTGCAGTAGATTTTGATTTTCCTGATGCCATAACTAAAAAAATAATTATTCTTTTTACTTTCTTGAATTTTTATAAACTAAATATAAAATCATGTATGTGTGCACTCATAAAATTTATTATTTCACAATTAATTTGTTATTTTTCTTTGATTTTAAGAATTTTAAAATTAAAGAAAAATAACAAATTATGATATATATAATTTATATTGTATCGTTTTTACTTAGAAAATCAAATATGGTTTAAATAGTAAAAATAAAAATTTAAATAAAAATTTAAAAACCTTATGGAAAGTCCTGCTTTTTTTTTTACCATATTTTTATGGTGTTTATTACTAAGTATTACTGGTTATTCGATTTATATTGGATTCGGTCCTCCCTCAAAAGAACTACGAGACCCATTTGAAGAACATGAAGATTAATGATCTTTTTTTAAGGTGAGCTTTAAAAAGCTCACCTTAAATTCACGTTATTTTGAATCATAAAAGTTTTTCATTCATATTTTTCCTCAAAATTACGCAGCTCAAAGACCGATATTTTACAGCTTCCTACATCTTACAGAGTAAAATAAACAAGTGTTGGCTGACTGTTAATGTTTTTTTCAAGATTTTGAATCGTAAAGCCTCGTTAATGCATTGACAATTCAAAACATCAAATAATCCACCATTTTTTTATCTGAAGAACACAAGATTAGGTGCTTTGAGCAAATCTTTACTAAATAACTCACAAACTTCTAAGGAACAAAGACGTTAATCTGAATCTACTACAATGAATTTACATTTAACAAACTAGGCGTCACTTTTGCAATTTGAAGCTCAGCCATTAATTCGGGATCAATTGCCGAGTAAAAAATTCCCTTTTTTTAAAAAAATAATATCAAAAATCTGTTGTATAGAACAAAAAGATTAAGAACTTTAATACTTTTAAGGTGAGCTTTTAAACGCTCACCTTAAAAGTATTAAAGTTATTTTGCAATACGTGGTGGTTCTCTAAAAAAAATAGCAAAAAAAATAATTCCTA